ATCTAGGGAATAGTCGCTTCAAAGCGAATTCCCCCTGGTATTATCTAGGGGATAGTCGCTTCAAATTGAATTTTCCCTAGATAACATCTATTCAATTCAATTTTTTATCTATTTTTTTTCGAATATATTATAGATTGTCTTAAAGATTTAAAATTCATTTTCTTTATTTAGATTATTTAGAAATTAGAAAAAAAAATGATAATAACCATAAATCCAATGGATTTAAATTTGATTCTTTGCAAAATCAATTGCGAAATGCTTTTCTATTTCTAGAATTCTCAATATCTCTTTGACATCTTCTAGGCAAAGATCCTTAATTTTCATAAGGTCTTCTTGACTCTTATTTAAAAGGTCCGATAATGTATGTATATTGGACTTTTTGAGACAATTATAAATCTTAGGAGTCAATTCTGATTGGTCAATAAAAATATATTTCAATGCTATTTCTTGTTGATTTTTCTTTAGTTTAACCAATTTATTATGAAAAGTAAAAAGGGGTAAAGTACCCTTATGTTGGCTTTTTTCTAAATGTAAGTTTTCTTCTTCTGCCTGTAAAAAAGGAATAAATAAATCAATCAAATGCCGAGAGGCTTCATGAAGTGCTTCTTTAGGAGTTAAACTCCCATTTGTCCATATTTCTAGAAAAAGTATCTCTTGCTTTTCATTCCCATTTCCATAAGAATGAACACTATGATTCACATTTCGAACGGGCATGAATACAGCATCGATTGGATAACTTCCATTTTGAAAGTTATTTGGCGATTTTATACAATAGCCACGAGTCCTTTCGATTTGTAAGCCAATACACAAGTCAATTGGTTCCGTTAGAATAGCTATATGCTGTGTATTATCAACGATTTGCACCGAAGGTGGTAAGATGATATCTTGAGCAGTTACATATCCAGGGCCTTTGACACAAATAGACGCGTCACAAGTTCCATACAAATTGCTTCTCAATACAATTTCTTTCAAATTCATTAAAATTTCATGTACTGATTCTTGAATCCCTGCTAGAGTAGAAAATTCGTGTGGTATTTTCTCAGATTTTGCGCGTGTGATACACGTTCCTTCTAGTTCTCCAAGCAAACCCCTTCGCATCGCAATGCCTATTGTGTCCGCTTGACCCTTCATAAGCGGAGACATAATAAAGCGTCCATAAAAAAGACGTTTACTGTCGGCTCTTGATTCAACACACTTCCACTGTAGTGTCCGAGTAGATATTGGTACTTTCTCTCGAACCATAAGAATGTTTGTTATTTTTGATCAAATCATTGAATTATTTATTTCTCTTGAAATCTCTTCAATGTTTCTATTTTTACAATGTTTACAATGTTTAGATTTTTACACACGTCGTTTTTTAGGGGGCCTGCAGCCATTATGTGGCATAGGAGTTACATCCCGGACGAAACTTAATAATATACCACTTCTACGAATAGCTCTTAATGCCGCATCTCGTCCGAGACCGGGGCCTTTTATCATGACTTCAGCTCGTTGCATACCTTGATCCACTACTGTCCGAATAGCATTTCCAGCTGCGGTTTGAGCAGCAAACGGTGTACCTCTTCTTGTGCCCCTGAACCCGCACATTCCGGCGGAAGACCATGAGATCACCCGCCCCCGTACGTCTGTAACCGTCACAATAGTATTGTTGAAACTTGCTTGAACATGAATAACTCCTTTTGGTATTTTACGCGCATTCTTACGTGAACTAATACGGCCATTCCTGCGCGAACCAATTCTAGGTAAAGGTTTTGCCATATTTTATGTTATCATCTTATAAATAGAAGCCAGGTGTCTATGGATATATCCATGTCATGTCAAAATAAATCTTTTTTTTTATTTATATATCGGATGCCTTAAAGATAAAGAAGATAAAGAGTTCCGGTTTCGAAGGACTAGCCTTGTCTTTGCTTATGTCTCGGATTGGAACAAATTACTCTAATTCGTCCCCGTCTACGTATTAGTCGGCATTTTTCACAAATTTTACGAGCGGAGGCCCTTATTTTCATATTTGTCATTCCTTAATTTTGAATATACATGTGTTTTTGAAGAAAATAAATTTCGTTAAATTTTCCAATCTGGAATTATATCTCTATGAAAGTGAAAGGAATATGGAAGTTGAAAAAAAAAACTACCTAATCATTCGAATTTTTGTTGTGTAGTCTATAGATTAGACGTTCTCTGGTCGAATCATATCGGCTTACTTCCATTTTTATTTTTACTCTATGCCTTAGTAGTCTACGGATAAAACAAAACTATGTCGGATTTTTTCTGAAACAGAACCTAAAATCCGATCTTCATTATCGAAACAAACTTGAGAGATACCATTAGTAAGTGATTCAACAATTAAACCCTCTTGATTTGACTCTATTTTTATTCTTTCATTCCAGCTAAAACCTCGTGAAGTATCAAGTATCAATTAATATAATGCAGGAAAAATAATAAAAATAATATTAGAACCTCTTTCTTTCTTCTTTCTATTTTTTTTTTTTTTTTTTCATAAACAGGACGTCCGGATAAAATTTTGATATCCGAGAGGAAAGATTACCATATATAACACAAGATTTCTCCACCGATTTTTTCTAGTCGAGCCTCCCGGTCTGTCATTATACCCCGAGAGGTAGAAAGAATTACAATCCCCATCCCGCCTAGAATTCTAGGAATTTTTTGATAGTTAGAATAGATTCGTAGACCAGGTCGACTTATTCGTTTTAAATTTAGATTAGTTCCATACGATCCTTTCCTATTTCTTCTATGTCGTAGAGTTAAAACAACAAAAAATTTCTTACCTTCCTGGTGTTTCCTCACATTTTCAATAAAACCTTCTTGCAAAAGTATTTTAATAAATTTTTCGGTGATGTTAGTAAATGCTAGTCGGACAGTTCTTTTTCTATCCGTGTCCGCATTTCGTATAGAGGTTATTATGTCAGCAATAGTGTCTCTCCCCATGATAAACTAAATTTATTGGTGCCACATAATTTTGATATAATCAACATATTTTTCTTTTTTTTTTGTTTGTTTTCTTTTTATCATATGAATTCATTTTTTTTTATTATTTTAGAGGTATATGCATGAACTCCAATCTACTAATTTCTTTCATTTTTAATTCATTTTTTTTAATTCATTTTCTAATTTATTCTAATTTACTTTAATTAATTCCATTCAAATACTATAACTATATCGGGATCTCATCTTATATCTTACAATATTTTATCTTACAATACTTCAGGTGCTAATGAAACTATTTTAGTGAAATTTAACTGTCTCAATTCCCGGGCGATTGCACCAAAAATTCTAGTTCCTTTTGGATTTCCGTCTTGATCAATGACAACTGCAGCATTGTCATCATATCTTATTATTATGCCGTTGTCACGTTTGAGTTCTTTACAAGTACGTACAATTACAGCTCTGATTACTTCGGATCTTTCTAGAGGTGAATTTGGTACGGCTTCTTTGATTACAGCAACAATAATGTCACCGATATGTGCATATCGCCGATTACTAGTCCCCATGATTCGAATACATATTAATTTTCGGGCTCCACTGTTATCTGCTACACTCAAATGGGTCTGAGATTGGATCATATCATTTTTTTAATCTGTTATTTCAATGCAAAGGGCAAAAAAAAAAAGAAATATTTTTGTTCAAAAAAAAAAAATAAACGTTCGATTTTTGTTTTTTTAATCCTAAAGGACTTTTTCCTTTGGTTTTTCTATTCCTATCTCGAAATAATGAATTGAGTTTGTATAGGCATTTTTGACGCTGCTATTGAAATAGCCTTTCTAGCTATATTTTCTGTTACTCCGCCCATTTCATAAAGTATTCTGCCAGGTTTAACGACAGCTACCCAATATTCGGGGGATCCTTTCCCCGATCCCATACGTGTTTCTGTAGGTCTTGCAGTAACAGGTTTGTCAGGAAATATACGTACCCATATTTTTCCCCCGCGGCGCGCATTTCTTGTCATTGCCCGTCGTCCCGCTTCTATTTGTCTAGATGTAATCCAAGCGGGTTCAAGTGCCTGAAGAGCATATCTACCGAAAGAAATACAATTACCTCGATAAGACATTCCTTTCATTCTTCCTCTATGTTGCTTACGGAATCTGGTTCTTTTGGGGTTATAGTAGATGGTCGTTTATCAATTCCATCCCTACTACAGAACCGGACATGAGAGTTTCTTCTCATACAGCTCCTCGCGAATGAAATGATTAAAAAAATATACATGTAATAATATAATATACTAAAGCATGGTATTGGGTGGGATTTCTTTTGTTATTATAAATTTGTATTATTAGAAATTTGTATATTTTTGTATTATTCTATTTTCTATTCTATCGAATTTTATATGATTATGTATTCGATTTCTGGTTTTCATTCTGTTTATATATTTTATATAGTATAGTCAATTTATATATTTTATATAGTCAATATGTTATCAGATTGTTTTGTTTAAAATTTTTAAATTTAATAACATAAAAAACTTCGCGGGCGAATATTTACTATTTCAATAATTATTTCATTTGTGGAAGTAATCCATTAGCTTTCCGAATAAAGACTAAATAGAAATGAATTGTCTACTGGTTCCTTTCTTTTCTTTCGCCATCCTGCCCAATAAATCAGTACTGATTTATTGGTTCCGTCGTCCCCATCACTTCCCAATTAATGGTTAGGTCCTACTTTTACAATGGAGTCTTGAATAAAATCAAATTGAATGAAATTTGTTATTGAGTCAATTTTCTCAGTCTTTATTGGCTCCAGGCTCTTGATTTTTTTTTTGTTCTATGAATAGATTCATTTAATTATAGATCAATCTCTATTGATGCTTTATTACATTCATTGGCTTTTATAAAATGAATCATAGACCTTACATATTGGAATCATATATCATTGATATTTTTTTTTTCTTTTTTTTTTTTTCTTTCTTTCACCCTTCCATTTATCTGCATTATTTTCTATTTTGTTTTAGAATAAAATAATCAGATTGATTTTTTTTTTCTGAA